AGCAAATAAGTCAACTTCAAAGTGGATTTGTTGTGCGAAGAGTGCGTTATGACCCGTGGCCGCCTGCCTGGTGGGGGCGGCTCCTCCGTTGTGGGTAAACGGGAAACCCGACTCTACGAACCCGAGGAAAGGCTGCACAGCATAAGATAGAAGAAGGGGCGTTAAGACCGGAGCTTTTTGTAGTGCTAGCAGGAATGCAAGTGAATGAATCCCATCCCCTAGCGAGTGAAGTGCGTTAGCCCCTTTAGAGATAGGGGCGAGCTCGTTCTTCAATTTTGAGATCTTTAGATTCGTAAGATCGTGATAGAGTCCCCTTTACTTTCTATGTTATTAGCAGCTAACGAGCAACGGTGGTTTACGAGCAGCAGCTCAATCCGTTGCTTGTTGCTTTCTCGCTATCTGGCTAGAAAAGGGGGCTGAGAAGCAAGCTAGAAAAGGGGGCTGAGAAGCAAGCTTCAAAAGGGCCTTAGCTGACTCCCGTTGGTCGTTCCTTCACTGCCCCGTTCTGTAACTTCCCTTCTTTCGTCCGTCCACGAGGCTGTAAAAAGAGAAAAAGGGGCGGCTATCTAGCGGGAGTCGTTTCGGTTGTATGCCACGAGGTCCCTATGGACAAGGGGACAGGTTCATCATCGCTTTTGGGCGCAGGCAGCCCTCTACCATCCATCCCATTGCATTCCAGCGTCTCATATTGTACTGTACCGTATCAGACCAGATACATCTATTGAGTGAGAGAAAGACAGTGTAACTAATTTTATTTTATTTTTTTATTGATAGGGATCCCCAAGGATAGAGACAGGGCTAGTGAATCGGATCCCCATTCATTCCTAGATTCCCGTCACTACGGATTGATTGTCCCTACCTAACTACATGGTAGTGGTCTAGGGAGCGCAATTGCTAGAGCACGGGAGAATGAAGAGTAATGATTTCTGCAAGAGCAGCCGGACGGACTACTATAGTGAGGCTAGTGACTACTAGAGTAGAGTTAAGTCAATATGGTATAGCAGCCTTTCCGAGCGAGCCTCTGGGATCTCCTGTAAACCCCCATGATGTGGTAAAGGGAGGATATTAGGGGAAGCAGTGAGAGTTTCACCCCTGCAGAGAGCCGGATGAGGGGAGACCTTCACGTCCGGTTCGGAGGGCGGGGATACCCCGACCCTACTATCATTATGCCTTTGCAATGTTACTTGGTTCAACTCTATTTGTGACCTTTTCTCGTATGTGGGACTCCCTATCTTTTTGGGTAGATAATCGCGCGTCTTTCATTTGGATAGTGAGTAGTTTTTATAATAATAAGTAAAGTAACGAATAATAATCGAACTCGAGGAGCAATCAAGGGGCAATCCTATACTATATGTCGGGACTTAGCACGCAGCCATTATGAAGCTTGGTAAGCAAGCAACCAGGCCAAAACTACCAGTGCTTTCTCTTCTTTCTTTTTGGAAGCTCCTTATGTTGCGGGGAATGGTTTTGTAGGAGCCAAAAGGTATTTAAGGATCCATTCTTTCTGTAGCTTGTGCAGGTGTGGCCAGAGAACTCAAGATGGCACCAACTAAAAACCACCTGAAGTCCATGCGAGCTGGGCTGACATTGCCAATCAAACACCCCCCTCGCTACTTCATGGAGTGAAAGGGCTCCTTAGTTGAAAAAAAAAAACACAACTAGCCTACCTATAAGGTAGCTCGGTCATCTGGGTCCTTCATGACTTCTGACGGGGTCGCGTCAGCCAATCGTCAGGTTGTTGCCAAAGCCAAGACGAAGTAGGGGCTATACCTATACGAAGCTAAATATAATATAGCATAGCACCACCAAAGTATATATACGAGCCTATACGGAACACTCAATATGATAACCGCTCTACCCCCTTAACTTAGCTTAGATAGGGGGCTACCACTTAGCTACTGAGGAGGGGATTCGAATACTTGGTAAGGGCTCCAGTGCATGAACAGGAACCCAAACACTTGATTCGGGTATCCAGCTTTGTGTTGCGTATAGTATACAAACGAAGATAAAAAAAAGATAAGATGGATTAGGTTAGCTGCAAGCAAACTCCGGCTCTAACGAGCACCTTTATTTAGTAAGCTCCGCACAACCACACTTTTCAAAAAGTCAAGTCTTCTTTTCAGCTTCTACCTCGAACTGTCAGGTCCTTGCTGGATATGACTCAGGGATCCTTGCCTATTCGCTACCTCGGTCTTCCAGAGAATAATGGAAGACTTAATAAATCATTTTGTAAACCTATCATCTCTAAGATCAGGGCAAAACAGGCGGGTTGGAAAACCCAGACCAGACACTCTCGCCAAACATGCCACTTTAGGTAATACCTTTCTTTCCTTATTTACAGATAAATGAATGTCATTTGCTCATTTTCAACTAGATCAACGATTGGAAGATCGGATATGCCCCATCGCCTTAGTCGACTTGTTCCTGAGATGAGAAAGCTTGACTCGCTTATCAGAGCTTGGAAACAGACTACGCACTTAGAAGCCCTACTCCATTGTGGTTGCTTGCCTTCATAACAGTAGGTTCGGTCAGCAGAGGGCTCATAGGAGAGAGACTGATGTTGCAAATCAAAGATCTCGTACTACGATAAGAGATACTATAAAAAGGCCTCCGTATCCTATGCTTGGCCGTAGTTTCCCGGGCTGGAGTTTGCTTGGCTTGTTCCGGAGTTTGATCCGTTGTTGGCTTATCGAATAGTGATTCTTTTGGTATTGTATTCCCTGTTACACCCCTACTTTATCCGTGGGCGAGGGGCTCTAGCTGCTCTGATGAACCACCTAGATGGACGGAATGAAATAGGCTAGCTGGCCAGGTATGAGCGCCCTCTGATCTACCGGTGGAGCTCCCTTCCCTCTCTTCCGTTCTGTCTGAAAGTCCCCGCGCGCTTCTTCTGGCTGAAGGTAAAGTTGCATTTGACTTAAGAATTTAGTTAGGTAATCGTACTACACTGCCTTAAAATAGTGACTGTGGAGGATTGGGAAAATGCCTAGGATAATGATAATCCTCCCAATCGTTTAGAAATTCTATGAATACCGGGGAAAGGAAGGAAAAAAGAAAAAGCAACTGGCTAACAATCAATCCACTGAGCAAGATAGCTTCAATCGAGATAGCATTTCACTAGGCATTTTGACACTTCACTAGCAGCCACAAAGGGTGAAGGAAAGTCGGATGAAAGTGATCCTAATGGTCGGGACCAAGGCTAAAAAGTAGCGACGTAACTTCCGCATTAATTGATTTAGGAGTTTGTCCGCGATAAAGAAGAAAGTCAATTTCAAGTTTCCGGGACCTTCTACTGTAAGGGTTGCTTTAAATGCTTACTCAAGCTCTTTGACAGGCTGGGCTGTGAACAAATCCTCTATATTAATATACCTGTGAAAGACTTCTCCATAAACCCTCAACCCAAACTTATCGTTTTGTTAGCACTCCTTTTGCGAGTGAAGTGAAAGGTAGCCGGCTGCTACTAATAAGAACCTAACAGAAGATCCAGATGGATCTACTACTTTATATACTTTCCGATCAACTGCTATTGGTGCTTGCTCTGGTGCTAATCATCTATCATGATTAAGATCGGCTAGTGGAAGAATGGGCTCAAGCCCGATCAAAAAGAGGTCGTATTGATGACCCATTTTCTATATGTCAACTCTAGTACGAGGAGGATTGAATTAGTAGCTTAGTGTGAAAGGCAAAGGATTGAATTAGCAATTACGTAAGCTTTGGAACGGAGGTTAATGTAGCTCGAACAATAGGTAGAGGAAGAGAGGAACTGAGACTGGTAGGGACAGGATGGGAAATAGGCTTTGCCCCCAGCCATTAAATCTCTCTCAATTATGCTCTAGCACTTTCAGCCTATCCTTCTTAACCTACTATAGTCTTAGTGAGTAGCCTATTGAAGCGGGTATAAGATACGAAGAACGATGTATATCATATATGAGGTATGAGGAACGAAGTAACTCGACTGTAAAGGCCTTATAACGTAATGGGTTGCTCGAACGAAGTGAGAGGAGAGGACTCGAGCTAAGGAATATTCTGAATTAAGCCCGTAGGCCCTATTAAGTAAGAAAGAAGTAAGGACTTTGCCCGGCCCTAGACTAAGCCTAAGCTTTGAATAGAATTGATTACAGCTTTTTCATCGCTGTGAGCGAAGAATATCAAGTCATTCAACCAGCTACGGCCCCAAGCTATAGGATGAATTAATCTTTCATATTCATTGCTGTAACTAAATCCTATAGATTGAGTTCATTGCCCAAGACTAAGAACACTATCCCGAAGGGGTCTTTTCGCTCACCTTAGGGTTCATATATCTCTTTCTTTCTTTTGTGATAACGATATCAAGCCTATTCGTCTAAGGAAGAAGCTGAAAATAAAGAAGAAAGAAGACCTCGATCAATAAAGAAGAGTGTAGTAAGCTGTAAGCTTCGCAAATCAAGTAAAAAAAGTACTCCTACTTACAGTGAAGTACTTGTATTTCTATATAGAGTTATTTAATTACTTAATGAATACTATATTAATACTTTAAATAATACTATATAGAGTTAATTAAATAAAGAATACATTAATGAATATATACTATTATACTATTATATAATGAATATAGTATATTATATAGTATTAATTATAGTATTAATAATAGAAGATTGAACTCTTAAGTCTTAGCTTCAGTAATTAATTAAGTAGTTAAAGAATAATAGTAGAGTAAGGACTTTAGTGCTTAATCTACTATTAGCAGCTAAACAAGGAAAGACGGGGAAGCAGCGGATAGAAGTAACCACTCTAGGGGATTGGAAGAAGGTCATTCGTGCAGCTGCTGCTGACCACACTGACACCGAAAAAGGAGCTCGTATTCATTCAGTAATTACCAAAATAGGAGCAAGATCGGAACAATAGCTGCTGGTAAGCAAGATGACTATCAATCTTCCTCGTGTTTGCCTTCTTACTTCGTTTCTAACCATACCATAAAATGAGGTTCTGTTCGGTCAACCCATGCCCCGAATCCCTTCCTGCAGAAGTCAAAGCGTGTGCCCCAGGGGTGAGCGTTCGTAGACTGGTGGATGTCCACTTCATCCATCAATGGACAGCAAGACCAAAGAACGGGGTCTTCCATGGTTCGGGGAATCATATACTCATTCTTGAAAAGCCATCTGGTAAACAGAAAAAGACTCACTAATGCTGGTCGGAACGGAAGGATAGTAGAGGAGATGTGGATCCGCTTTTGTTCTCTTCTATCTTTTTTTTTACTTGGCAGGGCTCTCGCTGGGCGAGCCGATTCAATTCAGCATTGCCTCAACCACTTCCCGTTCAGTTGCTAAAGATAGTTCTAAATGAGATTGAGTTATATCGCTCATATTTTTGATAATTTGGGAACGAGCAAGCTAAACTTGTACTGTTATCTAATTTCTTCAAATTTATTTATGTTTTTATTATTTTATTTATTTTTCTTAAAAGTAAATGTCAAACTAAGGGGGGAAGTTTTGAAATACAATAAGGCATTAGGCCTATCTATAGAATATAAAGCAAGTTGGGTAGAGGCACTTGTGCGAGGAATATATCCTCCAGACTGGAAACCTCCCCAGGTTCCTCCGCAAGTGTCAATTGAGAATATTCTAGTATTCCGTCGCTATGCAGTTATTTTTTTTTATTTCTTTTTAATATGTAAAAATTTCATACTTATTTCGTTAGTTTGGACAGCACCGGAACCTTTACAAAAGGAAATGGAAGATAGTTTGTTAACGTATATTATTTATATTTTTAATAGCACAGGCACCTTTCTTGCTCAGGTAAAGCTACTCGCCTCGTATCATCTGATCTATGAATCGTTTCAGAATCTAAAGAATATCCTAAAATATCGGTCGTGTTCCTTCGAAATTGGGACTTGGTGTAGCCGTTCTCCGTAGTCACCGCGTCTTGTTGCAGCTGCGTGGGGCAGACCGCTTACTTGCTTTGGCTGTGTTGAGCTGGCAGCTCATAGGGATTTCCTTTGATCAACTCCTTCTAGTCGAGCAACTAACTAAACAAGACTGATTGAACCTAACTCAAGTGTGTGATGCGTAACACATCTTACGTAGTACAGAACTATTCTTAATAATATCACGATCTTAGATCAGACGCTAGCTCCGATCAATAGCTCGAACTCTTATATGAAGTAGTACCTTCTCGTCCCCTAGGCTACGAACCTCAGCCGGAACAAGGACTAGAACGTCCTCTTGCTATGCTCGAGCTACTTCGTTCCACACCGGCGAGCTGCTTCTGCACTTGAAAAGACTGATCCTAGGGATTTCGGTATCTACGTTCCTGGGATTTTGTGCAACTGAGAGGAGAAAATGCAGCTAAAGTAAATCGTATGCTCTTCCGTGGGCTCAAGAACTCGATGCTGATGAAACTCCTGCTTTTAGCGACTCGGTTCCTATTACAGACAGGTGGCAGCTTCCCATGCAAAGCTTAATCGTTAAGTTTTGTCAATAACCGTTTTTACGCCTGGGTGGAAAGTCTAGAGCCGCTTTAGGTGGTAACCATACGGGCACCGCCTCTTGACCTCTCGTGTAAAGTATATTAAACTCGTTTTACCCCACTCTCGCTTCTACGCTCCTAACGACTAGTTGTGTAAGCCAACAAGTTCAGTCGAACGGCGTAACGAGTCTAAGGTTACAGAAGCGTTCGCCAACTTTGATAGGCATGCATAGCATTGCAAGCAAATAGAGCAGAGAGCTTACCGTTTGTTTCTATTAGAGTCGCGAGCTTGTTGTAGTCGGTCCTAAAGGGGGAACAAAGCTGCTTACTTGCTATATCCCCGCGTCCTTGCACGGCTCGGCTCGTTCTTGTAAATCCTTAACCCTTCCCCCTCTCCCCGTTCTACCGTCCAAAACAGGCCGTATGGAGTATAGCCAAGTGGTAAGGCATCGGTTTTTGGTACCGGCATGCAAAGGTTCGAATCCTTTTACTCCAGATTATGAACACCCGATCGGATAAGGGAATCCCCCGCTTATTAGAGATGGTATCCACGATTCAAGGGTTGCCCAGGGTCTGTAACGCTAATACTTATTTACAACCGGTCCTGAAACACCTGTAAAAGTCTGCTGGGAATGTCGAAGTATATTTTCTTATTTATGTATGATTGCTTGGCATCCTGCCTTGCCATCTCTCTTGGTCCTGCCGAGGGGAAGAGAAGAGATTGGGCGGTAGCAGGCTGGGGAGGGATGGGGACCGGAAATCGACGTGAAAGGGGGAAGCCAGAGACGATATTCATTAGTTGTGCCTACTGCCTCCCGGGGCTAGGCGTAGCAACGAACGAACGAATAGGGGTAAGAGGGCGGGGGCCGGGCAAAGAGAATTAAGTTCGTCTAATTACTTTACTTTATTTCTAGGCACTAAAATGCTAGGCTTCATACGTTCTACTACGCCCGGCTGCTGCTCCCACTACTGCTTCGGCAGCGTCAGAAGCTCGAACATCTGGTGGATAGGAATAATATGTTTCGGACGTTCTAGATGGTGTTTTTTTGAATGCACGATCACCTTTGTTGATCAACCGGAATCTAATTCATTGAAATTCCAATTGGTAACTTGCTTTTCGGGGGCTGCCTTCTGGGATTTAGCCAAGCTGGGAACAACCGACCGTCTACTCTCTAAACGAGAGCGTCTTCTTGTCGTCCGTCGACGGTTAAAAAGCAGCAACCCTCCGCGTCACACCCTCGTCTTTCACTTACATCTGGTACCGTGGAGCAGTACCTAGGGAAAGGATCAAGACCATAGGGGTTCGGTCAAAGAATCAACGAATTTGCAGACATCGCTGCGCTTCATTCTTTCCTCAATCAACTCAGGCGGAACCTTGCATTCTCTATGCCGGAACAGTGTAAAGTGATGCATCCGTCCAAGATGATACAGCCTTGGCTTAGTTTGAGAGGTTAGTTACACATCTATCTCACTTGTAACTACCTGACATACGCTATCAGACTATTGAGATTAACCCGAAATGAGTGATTCATGTAGCAGGCTGCCCACCTCTTTCGAGTTTCAGTGCGTTCTGTACCTCTTTCGAGTTTCCTACCCTACGCCCGCAACAACAACAAGAGTAGCCTGAGCCAATTAGCTGTTGCCGACCGTGCTTCACTCCACCTCGCTTTCGACCAACTTTGCAATGATATGGTATATCACATTGCAAAGGGCTTAGCTTCGATACTTTTTACTCTTCTTCCTAGAATCATATCAGATCAACAAAAGTGGATTTGTCGCTGGAAGAGACATATTGATTGGATGGTGTTGCTGCAATCCATGAAATGGTGCACACTTCAAGAAGGTCTAAGGTAGGAGCAATGTACTTCAAGGCTGATATGGAAAAGGCATTTGCCGGGATACGATACTGTCAGCCTCAGCTAATCACTAGCTTCTGAAAGAATAATATCGTCAAGTCAGAGAGGAGCCATCATAGAGGGATCGGCATGTAAACTTGAAGGGCTAGTTCTCCTTGCAGTCGAGCTGTTTTCGCTCCTTTAGCTCCAGAATTCTTTAGAATGAGAGTTAGGGTCGAACGGGGTACCGTGACGTGGATAGGTCCGTTCAACCATCCATGTTTTCCGACCGATGTCCGCTTTGGTGAGAGGTATGGCTTGCCAAGGTTGGGGGGCATTCCACTCAAGGAATTACGTATGTGAACACGAGTCTTGATTCAGCCTTATACGGAGAGGGCTATTATCCCAGGTTAGTCTGCTAAGTCTGCTCCGGAGGAACTATCCGATACAACAGACGCATTCCCATCTGAACCAAGAGATTCCTTTTCTCCCGAAGCTGCTTGTCCCGAAACCACATTTCTCGAAGCCAGCCGAAGACGCAGAAAGAGATACCGATTATCCATCGGCGGAATCCAACCGAATCAAATAATAAGGAATATGGAACAGAAGCACCCCAATCCCCATACGAATCTAAGGACGCCTAACCAACGGATCCCGTTTCTCTCGAACCAACATATCCTGCTCTTTCTCACGAATCTTAAGCCAATAGAATAGGGCTTTTTCTGCTTAGCTCGGTTAACACTAGACACGGAACTAGAACTTTTTGCTCGTATTAGACTTTTAGAAAACCGATAGATTGAGATTTTAGCACTAGGACCTTAGAAAGAGCTCGCCTGCAAGCTGCCAAACTAAGACTCAGTCTTTGCAAGTCCCGCTTTAAAGGCTGTAAGCCGAGTTCGCCTACGATTCTTTGACTGAGACGGATTCGAAGAACCGTAACCTTAAACATCAAAGAAGACGGGGACTAGAGATCAAAGAACAAGCGTAAGTCAGAAGAGTTGGTACTACAAGGTTAACTACAAGGACTTAGGAAAGCGGGATTTCTCTTTTGGTACCGGCCCGTACTGAGAAGACTTTCCTGTCGAGCAATTCCATCTATATGATTAAGTTAGTTCAACCAGGGAATCTACCACTGAGATAGATATAGGACAGAGCCCACGCTCTATATAAATAGAAATGAAGGCTCAATCAATCTAGCGAGAGGTCAGACTCCCGCCACCGACAGATGTCCCATGCCACGTTTCGTGAACAGCTATGCCCGAGAATGAATGAATTGTGATATAGCGCCGACCACTGCTCTATTCCCGTCCATAAAGGACTTTAAGGGAACCTTCACTTACTGAAAGCTAGATAAGTGTGTTAGAAAGACTAAACGTGGATAGAATCGTCTGTTAGTGAAGAGTTTTAGACCAACTCTAATAATTCTTTAAATATGGTCGTATGTTTTCTGCTTACGATTTAGTAAGGCAGCCCCTGTTAGACTTCCATAGTAATACGTTATAAAGCGCGTGGCATTCTTCTCCTGGAATGGCAAGAAGAGGGCTCAGATAACCTAATTAACGAGACTTCCTCTTTCATTACTTCATCCTTTCCTATCAGTCTTCGCAATACCTATGAGAAAGAAAAGATTAAGGATTATATAGATTAGAATATCATAAGTAATGTGGAATGAAGCATTGTGCAATATTCTAATTGGACTACTTATTAATAAATAGAGTTCCGGCTACCATGCCCAATAGAAAGTTTTTAGCGCACTTCGTGACATTTTGACCTTCATTTCCGCTAAAACCACCAAGCCCTCTCGAATGAGTTCTACTTTCAACGTACACCCGGGGACAAATCTTTCACTCACTAAGAAGTGAAACCCTGTGACTAGATCGTCCTGAAGATGGCTGCGACGGGAAGAAGTGGCATTTGGGAGTGTTGCTGACTTAACATTTAGGTTTCGGCATAACAAAGCTTGCACTGTCTTTTCGCACTTAGGCGCACAGCGTGCCATTGGTAATGATTCTACTACGGTGCCACAAATTGGAAAGCTGATCCTAAGTAATCGTTGTTGTTCATTGGATTCCGGAGGAACTACTTCGTTAGGATTGAGGAATTGCTGCAATTCTTCCTGAATAGCCTGGATTCTCCCGTCGAGAGTCACTTTGAAAGTATTACCTAAACTCTTCCGATTAAATATGATAAAGCCTATAAAACAACGAGCTACTATCATTTCTTCATTATAGATTGAGATCTTCTTTGAATTTGATGCACAAATAGATGGAATAGCAGCAAATAACATCTTTCTAGCCTGCGTATTCGTGGAACTCAATCTCATTTAGTCTATCTTTAGCAACTGAACGGGAAGACACCAACAAGGGACGAACGTAGTGAGCGGGGCACACGGCAGCATACTATACGAAAGAAACGAAAGAAGACTAAAAAAAAAGATGACGGTTTTGAATCGCTTTTTGAATTCGTGCATAAGGGATGTTCTGACGAATATCGTTTCCAATCTGTTTTAAATGATTATCCAAAGTGCTTTCTTTCAGTGGCGTTCCATTCGGATAAAATAGATATCCGCGGATCGCATTTAGATTGGAGAGAATTTTCTCCCTACTATACCCATCGTTGAGTAGAGCTATTTCCATCTTTTTCTCTATGAGCAGCTGTTTTTCGATTAAATCCGTATATGCTATCGTTTCGATTTCATTATGTCTTCCAATGAAGTGAAAACTTAGTCGCCTTTCAAGCTCCATCTGTCGCTGGTGGTCGACCATAAGCGGCTTCTTCACCTCTGAATCCCCTAGCGGGTCGGTTCGGTTCGCTTCACGAACTTCGGAGACCCCCGAGCCGTGTACACCTTGATCAATAGGGAGCACAACGGGATTACCCGGGTTAGAGCTTGATGCGCCCGAAGACGGCCCAGCTTCTTCCATACAAGAAAAAATATCTTGGAAGATCACCGCTTTCACGGCGAAAAACAGAACAAGAGCCAGCCTTCCGGAGCAACCTGTCAATTGTTGAAACGATATCAATATGGCTCGCGTCGTACCTACGTATCCCACCTTTGAGAGCAAGGCCCAAAAAACTTCACGATCATCCAAAATAAGACAAAGTAAATAAGAGACACCGACTAAGAGAATAAGTGAGTTTCGCTTTCTCATGATATTCGGAATTCTTGTAGTTTTGCTTCTTGCTCTAAAAATGTAAGAAAGACTTGTTTTTTTATGTTTCGAAGACTACATCCGGGGTTGATCATATAGATCAACTAAGCCCACCCCAAAAAAACCAACCCTACTAAATTGGTTCTAGAAATGCTAACCAAGTGACACACTGGGGCCATGGGTCATGAAAGAGGTTGACCCCCATCCCCCTTAACTATGTATGGCCAATGAACTCCTCGCTTTAGTCCGTTCTTTTCCTTCTTTGGGCTCGGGTCGATAGTAGCCGTGGTAGTAATGTCCCGGAGCCCGGCTACCGACCCGAGGCGCCGATCGGGAAAGTCATAAAGGGACGTTAAACGTAATTCTAGAAGGGCGTTACCACAACAAAAAAAAATCCGAGTCTTGGCAGTTCAAGTGAAAGTTTATTAGACTAGTCCCACTAAGATGGCGGGGAAACTTACTTCCGAGAGAGCTGCTTTCGCCTCGGTAATTACCTAACGAGAGAGAGCCGATGCCAAAGTCGCCCTTTACGCGAGGGAACGCCAGACAGATTTACCTCTGCTAACTACGTTTTATATAGACTGGAAGCTATAGAGATACTATACTAAGGTATAGTGCCGCTACCAGAGATGGCTGTTTCATGCTAGGCGTCCAGACCTACTACGCCCGAGCCGCATCCCCGGCACACTTGCTATATCCACTAACGCTTCATCCCACTTCATCCTACCAACTATACCTGATATAAAGCCGTTCTATAACAATGAAAGACAACAAGAAAGCAAGAAAATGATAGCGATCGGTTTGGGAGCGTCACGGGGGAGGAAGAAGGAAAGGTAACCTATGACATCGGGGAGTTGCGCTTTTTCTCCCGCCTAAGCTTCGCGGATGGGAGGTCGGTCGCAAGCGGAGAATTATCTGGAACAGGGTGCCCATCACTCCGACTTGGGGACATATTCCCACATAATCGAGTACAATCTATCTTTCTCTTTTTGCGTCTTAAAGTTCAAGGGAAGATGCTGTCCATTATTTAAATGTTCCAGCTGGAGAGAATTCACTCTTTCCAGTAATT